AATGAATTTTAATGAAACTTTCCTTCCGAGTTCTTATCAAAAATTGACGAAGTCAAATGAAAAGGATTTCCAATTTCACGTCTTCATTTAAATAAACTGAGCGGACGAGAATTAGAATTGGCAGTATTCTAAGAGATGGATAGTATGGTAGAAAGATTCATCTATTTCTTTCTACCATACTATCCATCTCTTAGTCAGTTGTAATCTAAAATAAAGATAAGGGCTTAAGTTTATGTAGATCAATCTACAACATTCTCTTCATATATGTGTATATATATTACATATATTGTATATATTGTATGGAATTGACATAACACCCAATTTGCTACATTTATTTGATCTGATCAATCTGAAATACTTCTTATCTTAGTAATTCTAATTACTTTTACTAATAAGTAAGAGGAAGCCTTACTTAACTTATTTTTAACGCCCGAACCATGATATGAAGATATGAAATAAGTCGATAAAGCACAAATTGCCCTTCTCAAATTAGAAACCAAACCGCCCAATGTGCGACCCGCCCGAGGCAAGATCTTATTATTGCATAGTCTCTCGTTAGACAACCACTATCTTCTATATCATTTTTCATCGAAAAATGCGTATACACTTAACAAAACGACTTCTTCTTTGAACAGTAAAGAGGTAAAGAAATCAAAAAAGGTCCGCCCGGCCTTCTTCTTTATGCATCTATAAAGATAGTAGAAGTCCAACCCCATGGAGTGAAAGAGTATGATTCATATCATAGATTACTCCATTGGAGAGGTAAAGAAATCAAAAAAGGTCCGCCCGGCCTTCTTCTTTATGCATCTATAAAGATAGTAGAAGTCCAACCCCATGGAGTGAAAGAGTATGATTCATATCATAGATTACTCCATTGGAGTCCGGTGTCCGATGGGATTCGAAATTCAGAGAGTTTTCTTTTAAATAGTCCAAAATACGGTGCAAAACGAGATATAAAACAATCGATACGGTTTGATTCCTTCCTGTAGTAGTACTTCTAGAGCCCACTTCTCCCCCACACTACGAGTGAAAGGGAAAATGTAAAGACTACCATTAAAGCAGCCCAAGCGAGACTTACTATATCCATGTGAATTATGTCCCCTATCTCTATAAATACGAAAGAATTATTCCATTATTCCTCACTAATAATAGTGGAATTAATGGCGCCGAGTCAAAAAGGGATTATGACCAAACACTATTGAGAAACCAATCTAATAAATTGATTATGATTTTGAATCGGGAAAGATTAAACACAAGTAAAACATGTAGTAACATCCCGAGGGAATGGAAACATGTAGGAAAAAAATAAATCAAAAATTTAGGCCTATCCTTTTCTTTATTTTTTTGTTGACCTTCTAGTCAAAACAGAAGGGGAGAAAGTCTATAAAAAAGAGAAATCACTATCTATTATAGGCTTTTATTTCCTCATTTGATCTACAAATCCGTACCCCCCCCCCCCCCGACTGCCGTTGTGAAAGCCGGGGCTTGGCCTGGGGTTGGAGAAAAGGAATTATTTCTTTTTGCCCCCTTTCTATATCTATAAAAGTCAATTATTCATCCAATCTAATATTGCCCGAATACCCAGAGATTCTCACGAGTCTGTAGTATATAAAGCAACTTATGCCCCTTTCCAATTTCCAAAAATTTTAATTGAATTTCCTATCAGGGGCTACAATCTGATTAAAAATCTAATCATTAGACACTTCCTTAATAATTAAGGATTATTAGAAGGGAATCGAAAAGTCTTGATAGTCCCTCTGCCACAGTAGATTAGAAGAATCCTAGATACGGGCGAGGATTCACAATCTCTTCTTTTATAAAACCTTCAGACTCCATAAACAAAGCACCAATGGTCTGTTTCCTATGCTTCTACCGGAGAAAAATTCCGCGAGTTATATCAGTAGAACAGAAGAAAAGAAGAGATTTCGAGTTTTTTGTTAATGTTGATCAGGCGACACCCGGATTTGAACTGGGGAAAAAGGATTTGCAGTCCCCCGCCTTACCACTCGGCCATGCCGCCAAAATGATACAAAATAGATGAAAATTTTCCTGGATTACTAAATTTTTATTGTACTTGCATTTTAACTCCTGTTTTCCTTAATCCTTTTCCTAAAAGAAAGCTTTTTTTTGATTGGATTTGATCCATCCCTTCGGTTGATTGTATAGTATCTGAAAATATACTATGCTAAAAAAAGCCCCTCGCTTTTTTCTATTGAGAAATCAAATGTGTATTTTAGCCGATAAATTTGAACCATTAACTATTGGCTGCTTACTTCGAATTCATGAATGATTCGTGGATTTGAATCTCAAAATTGTGTTTTCCTAATGACATAAGAAAATAAAAATTGAGGCAGAACTAATCAGTATTGATTTTTTCAATCAAAAAATCTTTCCCCATTTCAATTATAACAAAACATATGAGTATATGTAAACCCCAAAACATAAATTGTTATCAAAATATATATTGTTTAGATATGTTGTTGATAGGGAATTATAATTA